TTTGGAAGATCTATCTCGTGTCTGGTACTGCATGGTTCCACTCTGCAAGAACTCCGAATCATTCTCTTGAAGCTCATCCTCTTTATGATAAATGATCCATTTGCCCCGAAATGACCCAGTCCAATAGGGAAATCCCAATTCCGTGGGCCTTTCGATACAATCAAATAGATTGCCACAAGGGCGCCATATTCTAGGAGCCCAAACTATGTGATTGAAGAAATCCTCCTCTATCTGTTGCGGATCAAGGGCCCCTTCCCCTTCTTCAAACTCCGATTCGTATTTTTCATATAGAAATCTCTGATCAACGATAGAACAAGATCCATTTTGCATCATATCTAACTGATTCCTTGGTTCGGACCGAAGAAGTAATGTCACTCGATTATTATCAAACTGACTGCAATATTTTTCTGTCCGTGAGGATCCCGCCAGAGCGCCCTCTACTTCTAATAGTAATAATAGTAATAGGCCATGAACTAGATCAGAATCATTCTCAACGAATCCATAAGAAGTGATCCAATCTTTTTCATCGTGTCTGGATGAAGACCAAAGATCTTGAGCGACCGATCCGGCAGAACAACTCAAAAGATAAAGAAGTATCGTGAATTTCTTCATGCTCGTTCCAAGTTCGAAGTACCATTTGTACAAATAAGAATCCCCTCCCTTACATGATTTCTTCTTCATATAGATAGATATAGGATCTATGGGGCAATTACTTAGAAGTACATTTTGTGTAACAGCCCTTCCTATCTGATAGAAAAGGATCCCATGATCCTGAACCGATCTTATCTGGGATCGAAAATCCCAAGTTTTTCTATGAAGAGCTGATCTAATTGTATTAGTTTCTATAATGGATTTCTTCTGTGTAATACTAATTGATAGGGCCTCATTGATAAGTGCTACAAGATCTCGCGCATTGGAACCCATGGTTATGGACCCGAATCCGTTAGTATGGAACATCTTCTTTTCCAAGTGAAATCCCCTAGTATATGAAAGAATGAAAAAGTGCTTTCGTTGTTGTGGAAGAAGAAGCCTTCGTATCTTAATGCATGTATTTAATTTATTCGGAGCTATTAGAGCGGGATCCACTTTTTGGGGAATATGAGTCGAAGCAATAACAAGAATCTTTCCAGTGGAACATCTTTCACAATCCCTGGAGAGATAGTTCTCTAATAGACCGAGGGATAAGTAATTCGACTCATTCACATGCAGATCATGAATGTTTGGAATCCATATTATGCAAGGAGACATTGCTTTTGCTAATTCGAATTGAAGGGTGATATCAAATCGGTCTATTTTCGGCGTCATATACATAGTTAGCAGCTCCGTATCAATATCAAGGTCATCATCACTATCATCAATATCGTCACTATCATCAATATCGATATCGTCACTATCATCAATATCGATATCATCAATAAGATAACCTTTAGGCTTGTCATCCAGGAACTTGTTCGGAAATACCGTAATGAAAGGAACATAGGAGTTTGTCGCTAGGTATTTGACCAAACAGGATCGTCCAGTTCCTATAGAACCTATCACTAAAATACCTCTAGAAGGGGATAGGGCTAAGCGGAGCGAAAAGGGTTTTCCATGAGGAGATGGGGAATGAAAACTATTAGCCCCACACGAGGTTTGTGAATAAGTGATTGTCTGATAATGAGCAAGGAATATCCGTCTTTCTGCTAAACAGGATCTATTGAACTCATAATTCATTAGATCCTTTTGATGAATGTCAACTAAGTATCGTAAGGAAATTGATCCCGGTTGTTCAATCATTTGATAACCAGAGTCATTCTTTGATAAATGATCACTATGAGTCAGACTCAATAGAATTTGATCAATCCTTTTTTCTGTCGTTAAGGTGGAGAACTGAACCAAGAATTCTCTTTCTTCATCATCAATCGAATCACTGTTCGCGACCCAGAATTCTATTTTCTCATCAATCCAATCACCGTTCACGTTTTTTCTTTTTCTTATCAATGAATAGATCTCTTTACTTGTACGACTTAGATGTCTCGTATTTCTCGAAAAAATGATTCGATTGATGGGATTTGGTATGATACTTACAAGATCGATGAGATTGATCTTCCAATATTTATTCTTAGAACGTATTGATTTGACCCCATAAGCGGGACCACCACCCAATAGCATGTTGCCACCAGAAGCAGAACCCCGTATTTCTTCCAGAGAATCTCCTAATTGTTCCAGAACAACTAGAAAGAGATTCTTTAACCAGAAAGGATTCAGTTCAGATGTAGGATACCTATCCAGAAGTTTTCGAAATTCCATCATGTATGATGGAATCATCAAAGATTTGATCTTTTCTAACTCTGTCTGTAACTCACTAGAGGCTCGGGAAACAAAGAGAAGATGTATACGAACGAGATATCCAGCAACAAGAAGAAGGAAAAATATGGAATAGAGGAACTCCCGAGCATTTGTTGATCTCAGATGTGCCCATATCAATGGAACGGGTGACTCATTATTTCGATGAATCATT